CGCCTGAATCTCGAGACGTTCTTCGAGCCAATCATAGACTTTATTGAGATAGGTGAAAATCCCCCTCTCAGAGCCGTATATGAGACTTTCATCTCGTACAGCTCAAGCAAAAACACCCAAATAAAATAATAGTAGGATCGGACATGTAATAGAAAGTTTGAAACTTCTGAATCTCCGATTCAATCTTCTCTACATCTACGAAAGAAGAAAAAAAATCCAAAAGTTCTTCTTTGTTTTGTAGTGATAATTTTGTAATGATAATACCAAAACATCAAGCTGGCTCAATCGTCGGTATGTTGATCCTTACGGGCCTCTTGAATCCTCTCTTTACCTATTTTTCTTTAATTTGTTTTTGTCTCTAATGTGGCTTTTTTCCTTTCGTTATTATTGAATTGATAGGAATTCTCTTGTTAAAACCCTATGAATCGATTAAAACCTCAGATTCATACTAGAACCACGATGATTCAATAAAAAATCATAAGCTAAGCCAAAGATTCCCTGAGTAAGAACCACTGGATCATCACGTATTCCACGAATTAGATAAAATGACTAAAAAAAAATCTTTCTTTTTTTTTTTTCAAATTGCATTGAATTTTTTTTTTGGGTCCGAACACGAGGTCAAATATTAAGTATGAATCATAGTTCAAACATTTCTTAATCTAGTTCATATAGTTCGTGTTACAGATATTTCAATAAATATCCGACGAAGTAGAACCATCTCTATGAAGGTGACAGACCTATTCTCTGTACTATCAATAGAATCAATTCTAACAAGTCACACACTCATATTCCGGAAATAGAGAAAGAAAGAAATTCCACGATCGAACTACCAAAATAGAATAGGCCAGAAATCCCAGTTCTAACTGATTTCTTTTTTATTCAAAAGCCAGAACTTTGTGATTCTTATAGATTTAATTCATTGAAATTCCATCCAACAAAACGGAAGAATTATAAATCTCCAAAATAATAGATAGAAATATCGCAAATAGAGCCATTGCGACACCCATCAAAGGGGCCGTTCCCCACCCCGGAGCTACTTTACCATATTCTGAATTCAATGGTTTTAATAAACTCCCTACGGTAGTTCGTTTTGGGGCCGATTTCGAACTGTTCTCAACAGTTTGTGTAGCCATAAATCCTATTCTATTCATTGAGATCTGTTGACTTTGTATACCATTCCGTTGTAAATAAACGATTTTATGATAGATCCGCCGAGGTCTTGAAATTAGATATATAATCATAATGGAAACAGCAACCCTAGTCGCCATCTTTATATCTGGTTTACTTGTAAGTTTTACCGGGTACGCCTTATATACCGCTTTTGGGCAACCTTCTGAACAACTAAGAGATCCATTCGAGGAACATGGGGACTAGTTGAAGTAATGAGCCTCCCCATACAGGGGGCTCGTTACTTCAATTGAGATAATGAAAAATTCTTTTGTCGTTTTAGTTCTTTTTAGTTGGAACTTTAGGCGGTTCTCGAAAAAAGATAGCGAAAAAAATTATCCCTAGAGTCGAAACTAAAAGGAATGTATAAACCAATGCTTCCATAAATTTGATCGCGGTTTACAATTATAGCTTCCCAAACCTGGTTTTTTCATTTTGAGAATCATTTCGAAAGAGCAAGAATCAAAAATGATTCAAATTCACTCCAATACTCTATTCTATGGAAAATTCCCTCCACTCAAAAAAGAAAGGCGAAAGAGACAAAAGTGGCAGTCTTGTATCAGACTGGCTGTCTTCTTGTAGTTGGATCCCCAAGTTTTTGGAATGCTCCAAACTCTACTTGAGCATCCAAATCTGGGTCAATACCAGCAAAAACATCTCTGAACAAGGTTCTAGCACCATGCCAAATGTGCCCGAAGAAGAAGAGCAAAGCAAACGAAGCATGTCCAAAAGTAAACCAACCCCTTGGGCTGCTACGAAAAACACCATCCGATTTCAAAGTCGCACGATCTAATTCAAAAATTTCACCTAATTGAGCGCGTCTAGCATATTTTTTTACAGTAGCAGGATCACTATAACTGACTCCATCGAGTTCGCCGCCGCAGAACTCAAGAGTTACACCTACTTGCTCAACACTATACTTCGATTCTGCCCTTCTAAAGGGAACATCAGCTCTAACAATTCCATCAACGTCTAGCAAAACGACCGGAAATGTTTCAAAAAAGGTAGGCATACGACGTACAAAAAGCTCACGCCCTTCTTTATCCCTAAAGATAGGGTGTCCTAACCACCCAACCGCTATTCCATCTCCGTTATCCATTGAGCCTGCCCTGAATAATCCTCCTTTTGCTGGATTATTGCCAATATAATCATAAAAAGCTAATTTTTCAGGAATTTTGGACCAGGCTTCTGATAAACTTTGATTTTCTGCTAGCCCAGCACTAACTCTTCGATATATCTCTTGCTGGAAGTAACCCTGATCCCATTGATAACGAGTGGGACCAAATAATTCAACAGGGGTCGTTGCTGAACCATACCACATAGTTCCAGCAACAACAAAAGCTGCAAAAAAGACAGCCGCGATACTACTAGAGAGCACGGTTTCAATATTTCCCATACGCAATCCTTTGTATAGACGTTGTGGCGGTCGGACGCTAAGATGGAATAAACCCGCTAAGGTGCCCAATGTACCTGCTGCAATATGATGAGAAGCTATTCCTCCCGGAACAAAAGGATCAAAACCTTCCACGCCCCACGACGGACTTACGGGTTGTACTTTTCCCGTTAGTCCATAAGGATCGGACACCCATATTCCAGGACCGTACAGGCCTGTTACATGAAATGCACCAAAACCAAAGCAAGCCACCCCAGAGAGGAATAAATGAATTCCAAAGATCTTCGGCAAATCCAAAGAAGGTTTTCCTGTACGTTCATCACAAAATATTTCTAGATCCCAATAGACCCAATGCCAAATAGCTGCCAAAAAGCATAAGCCAGAAAACACAATATGTGCCCCAGCTACACCTTCATAACTCCAAATTCCCGGATTCGTTACAGTCCCTCCTGTAATACTCCAACCTCCCCACGAATTCGTTATTCCTAAACGAGTCATGAAGGGTATAACGAACATACCCTGTCTCCACATTGGATCAAGAACAGGGTCAGAAGGATCAAAAACGGATAATTCATACAGAGCCATCGAGCCCGCCCAACCGGCAACTAGGGCTGTATGCATTATATGAACGGAAATTAACCGGCCGGGATCATTCAATACAACGGTATGAACACGATACCAAGGCAAACCCATGGAAAATACCCCTTTAAAGATAAAAGAAACACTACGTAACTTTATTGCATTGGAAAAATGACTATCTTATGGACCCCCTCTGTTCGGAAGATTGTTTCCTAAAAAGGGTTAGATTAATATTTATTCTATTTTGTTCGTAATGAAAGAATTCTGTTCGTAGGAACAAAGAGAAGCAGATTTATTCTATACTCGATAAGTACCAATATGCAATGGGGGGTTGATATCCTTTTCTATGAGTCAATGTGTCCCTCGTTCTTTATCATTAGAAGGAACTTTTCGTATAAATTTTCCTTTATTTATTTTTTCTTTCTGAATTTTTCTAATCTATGAATAAAAAATCGAATCTATGTCTATGATTTGAATTTGACCCTTGACAATACTATCTCAAACTTCTATAATTATAATATAGATAAAGGAGTGGTGGGAATAAAAAAAGCATCATAGTAATAAAGCAAATCACTAAGGGCAGAAAAACCATATTCTTACGTTTCCATATCAAAGTCAACCTTTTGTTATAATTTCTTTGAAATTATGCCTGTTGGAGTACCTAAAGTACCGTTTTTCATTCCAATTCCTTCTGAGTCTGAGCAAGACAAAGAAAAAGACAAAGACGAAGAAGAAGACAAAGAAGAAGAAGAAGACGAAGAAGAAGAAGAAAGGTTTTTTAAAAAGAAAAAGAAAAAGAAAATAAAGAAAAACGAAGAAGAAGAAGAAGAAAAGACAAAGAAAAACGAAGAAGAAGAAGAAGAAAAGACAAAGAAAAACGAAGAAGAAGAAGAAAAGAAAAAGAAAAAGAAAATGCGGGCGATTTGGGCTGACATATAACGCGACTTGTCAGACATATTGGATTAGGGTGGGATTTCCCCGTTTTCTCCCCCGACCGAGATATCCTCCGTTTCGCCCAAGAAAGAGAAATTGAATCATAAAAAAGTTGGAGCGTGAAGTGCAATTAGACGTATTTTTTAGGTAAATTCATAAAACTATATTCAATTCGAATAATTCATGGGTGACTTTGGTTGGACTAAAAAAATTAAGTATCCAGGCTCCGTTTAGAAAACCCCCAAAAATACATCTATGATTAATACGTGTATCACTCTTTCTTATTTGTAAAGTCATAACAAAAAGAAGTGGTGGTGGGAAGATTTGTCCTATATGTGCAAATCAAAACCGGGCCGATCTTTCCCCGGAGTAGAGCATCAACCTAAAAAGATTAAATAAAGCCATTCAGGAACAAGAAAATACCATCCTGATTTGGATTGAATCTCGATGAAAGAATGCATCAATGAAAAGTGAATTCGATAAGTTTAGTGATTTTTTTCTATTATAAAAAAAGAAAAAAAGTCGGCTTTATTGAAAAAATCGAAGAAAAAGTCCTTTCGTTAGAAGTTAGAAAAAAGCTGCTCATAAAAAAGAATAGGAAAAAAGAAAGAGGACTCGAATCTAGACTTTGATTCTTTTTGCAATTTTTTTTGAACCGTATGCATCAAAAGGTGCGTGTACGGTTCCTAAGGGATAGAATTTTACCCCACTCTACCGACTTTATCGAGACAGAAACGTTTTTTTATTTCAAGATATTGAGGCTTTGTTCGCGAACCAAATTACGGGCATTATGGTCTTTCTCAATCTCGAGGATACCACGAGGGATATGTTTTTGTACATATGCTCTATGGGCGGAACTGTAATTGACGGAATGGGTATAGTTAATATGGTGTTAGCGGGGGGCGCACCTGTCCATACAACATGCGTAGGAATAGCCGCGTCAATGGCAGCTTTTATCTTGGTTTGTGGAAAAGCTTCCACACGTACAGCATTCCCTAACGCTTGGCGCCAATGATATTTTGTTATTTGAGAGAAAAAAGAAAACTATGCCTTCGCCATATCAATAGTAAGTAATAATAGCATGGCACTTCGAATTCGATATGAAATTGTGTATTCTTTTTTTTTCAAAAGATTCGATTATGTATCGAGAGAGTAGTATGAGATAATCGAGAGAGTAGTATGAGATAATCGAGAGAGTAGTATGAGATAAAAGGTATTTCCGATTTCCTCTTATCTACCGGAAGTCCAATTAAGCGGTACAAACTTTTTTGTTTTCATACTCAAAGGTTCTTAACCATATTTTTGGTATAAAAAAAAGAATGCGAAAAAACAAGAATTTTCCTTTTTTGAATCAAAAAGAAACTTTGGGATTGCTGCATCAAAGAAAAAAAAAAAAAGAATGCGTTTTCAACAAATAGAAAGCAACGGGACCATCATAGTATTTTTTGAACTCCTCAGAAAGGAAGGCTGGCAATTTGATGACCCACCCCCGATTCTTTTTTTATCTTTCTTGAATGGAAAGTAAGGGTCAATTTGATTGTGGAGCCGTATGCAATGCGCAAAAGACGATGCACGTACGGTTATTTTATCTTATTTTACTTTAGTTTTAAGTTTTATTAGTTTTAAGTTTTATTTTATAGTTATTTTGTTTGAAAAATTTGTTTCCCAGACAGAGAATCCTTCTATTATCAGGGTAATGATCCATGAACCCGCTTGTAGTTTATTTTTGGGGAAGTCGGCGGAGGTATTCATCGACATTAAAGAAATGAAAAAGCTATTTAACGATATTGTAGACTTATATGCACAAAAAACGGGTCTATCCGGCGATGATATTTTAAAAGAGATGCAAAAAGATACTTTTATGACAGCAACAGAAGCCAAAATGAAAGGATTTGTTGACCTTATAGGAAGTCGCGGAACGTTCTGGTCCATAAGAAAAGGAGGGCAACCTACCGGCGGAAGGAAGATGTCCTTTCTTAAATAATAAGAAGGGAGAGTTTATCTTAGAATAAGAAATACAAAAGAAATCAAAAGGAAGCTATAAGTAATGCAACAAGGAGGAAAGAAAAAAGGAGGAGAAGGAGTAGGAAAGAAATAAGGAGGAAGAAATAAGGAGGAGGAGGAAATAAGGAGGAGAAGGAGTAGGAAAGAAATAAGGAGGAAGAAATAAGGAGGAGGAGGAAATAAGGAGGAGGAGGAAATAAGGAGGAGGAGGAAATAACAAAGGAGGCTCTTATGATTTTGCAATCTTTGTTTAGTTTTCGTTCAGTTTGAATAAATTATATATATAAATAAATTCTAGATATAAAGAGTATTTCTATTTTTTTCTTACATCAAACAAAGAGACCCGGAAGGGGGGATGGAAAATGCGTATACGCAGAATTTTGGAAATAATAAGGAAGTTTTGGGGAATGATATATCGATGGATACGACGCAGACCCTCTGGAAACTAAACGAAAAAGGGTTGGTGGATTTTCTGAAAATCATTTTTTAGATCTAACAAATTTGATGAATTACTCCTAAAGGTTCCCATGAAACTAGTGCTAGTTCCCATCAAACTAGTGCTAGTTCATGAAAGTTCCTTCGGAAACAAAAAAAGTCAATTTGGGGTATTCTCTCAATTCCAATAAAACGAAATCGTATCAAGTATGAGTTGGCGATCAGAACATATCTGGATAGAACTTATAACGGGTTCTCGAAAACTAAGTAATTTTTGCTGGGCCCTTGTCGTTTTTTTAGGTTCATTAGGGTTCTTATTGGTTGGAACTTCCAGTTATCTTGGTAGAAATTTGATATCTTTTGTTCCGTCTCAGCAAATTCTTTTTTTTCCGCAAGGGATCGTGATGTCTTTCTACGGAATCGCGGGTCTCTTTATTAGTTCCTATTTGTGGTGCACAATTTCCTGGAATGTAGGTAGTGGTTATGATCGATTCGATAGAAGGGAAGGAAAAGTGTGTATTTTTCGTTGGGGATTCCCTGGAAAAAATCGTCGCATATTCCTCCAATTCCTTAGAAAAGATATTCAATCGGTTAGAATAGAAGTTAAAGAGGGTATTTATGCTCGTCGTGTCCTTTATATGGACATCAGAGGCCGCGGGTCTATTCCGTTGACCCGTACGGACGAGAATTTGACTCCACGAGAAATTGAAGAAAAAGCCGCGGAATTGGCCTATTTCTTGCGCATACCTATTGAAGTCTTTTGATAAAAGGGAACACCCCTGTCTTGTTTTTCCGCTCATTTTTTTGATCATCAAAATATCTTTCTATCAATTATTCTATTCTTGGCTCTGAGGAATCATTGGCATTTTTTCGAAGTATTGGATGATAGAAAGGGAGTTCTTTGGTCTCAAAATCTCAAGAATATTCATTCCTTAAAGAAAGAACCTTAAGGAAAGTATTTCTTTGAAACACTTGTTTGAATTTTGATGAATTGAGATATCTGGAAATAATATTTTGGATTATTTCTTCACTTCAGTTGACTTCGAAGTCGAGTCGGAGTCTATTTCTGTGTATTCTTTCGAGATTCAACCAAAATAACAAATCAAATAGATTCATAGATTTGATCCCTTGTCTCGAACTGATATTTGAAAGAAAGATTCAATCACATCGAATCGACAAATAAATAAAGTGGGTTAATTCAAAATTCACAGGTGATAAATGGTAAAAAAGAAAGCCTTCACTCCTCTTTTGGATCTTGCATCTATAGTTTTTTTGCCCTGGTGGATTTCTCTATCATTTACTAAAAGTATGGAATCTTGGGTTTCTAATTGGTTGAATGCTGGTCAATCCGAAATTTTTTTGAATGATATTCAAGAAAAAAGTATTCTAGAAAAGTTCATAGAATTAGAGGAAATCCTCTTTTTGGACGAAATGATCAAAGAATATTCGGAGACACGTCGACTAAAGATTCCTACAGGAATCCACAAAGAAACGATCCAATTAATCAAGATACATAACGAGGATTGTATCCATACAATTTTGCACTTCTCAACAAATATAATCTGTTTTTTTATTCTAAGCGGTTATTCTATTTTAGGGCATGAAAAACTTGTTATTCTTAACTCTTGGGCTCAGGAATTCTTATCTAATTTAAGTGATACAGTCAAAGCCTTTTTGATTCTTTTATTAACCGATTTATGTATCGGATTTCATTCACCCCATGGTTGGGAACTAATGATTGGTTCTGTCTACAAAGATTTTGGATTTGTTCATAATGATCAAATTCTATCTGGTCTTGTTTCCACTTTTCCGGTTATTCTCGATACTATTTTGAAATATTGGATTTTCCATTATTTAAATCGTGTATCTCCGTCACTTGTAGTTATTTATCATTCAATTAATGATTGATAAATGATCTACCGATATGAATTAATCTAATTCAAGTAGAATGTTTCTTACTTTATAGTTCTACATAAACATTCAAAACTTCCTATCCAGAGAGGATTTTCCTTGTTTTCATCCTATCGTATTCCAATAAAATGATTCCAGTAAATAGCAGAATCGTGGATAGGGAACTATACGAGCGACCTACCCCAATTTATTGTAGAAATTTTCGGATCAATGATTAGACCATGCAAACTAGAAATACTTTTTCTTGGATAAAGGAACAGATTACTCGATTTATTTCCGTATCGCTCATGATATATATCATAACTCGGACATCCATTTCAAGTGCATACCCCGTTTTTGCGCAGCAGGGTTATGAAAATCCACGAGAAGCGACTGGGCGTATTGTATGTGCCAATTGCCATTTAGCGAGTAAGCCCGTAGATATTGAGGTTCCGCAAGCAGTACTTCCCGATACTGTATTTGAAGCAGTTGTTCGAATTCCTTATGATAAACAAGTGAAACAAGTTCTTGCCAATGGTAAGAGGGGGGGGTTGAATGTGGGGGCTGTTCTTATTTTACCGGAGGGGTTTGGATTAGCTCCTTCCGATCGTATTTCGCCCGAGATGAAAGAAAAGATAGGCAATTTGTCTTTTCAGAGCTATCGCCCTAATAAAAAAAATATTCTTGTGGTAGGACCTGCCCCCGGTCAGAAATATAGTGAAATCACCTTTCCTATTCTTTCCCCCGACCCCACCACTAAGAAAGATGTTCACTTCTTAAAATATCCTATATACGTAGGGGGAAATAGGGGAAGGGGTCAGATTTATCCCGACGGAAGCAAGAGTAACAATACAGTTTATAATGCTACAGGAGCGGGCATAGTAAGTAAAATCATACGAAAAGAAAAGGGGGGATATGAAATATCCATAACAGATCCTTCGGATGGACGTCAAGTGGTTGATATTATCCCTCCAGGACCGGAACTTCTTGTTTCAGAGGGCGAATCCATCCAATTTGATCAACCATTAACGAGTAATCCTAATGTTGGTGGATTTGGTCAGGGAGATGCAGAAATAGTACTGCAAGATCCATTACGTGTCCAAGGGCTTTTGTTCTTCTTGGCATCTGTTATTTTGGCACAAATCTTTTTGGTTCTTAAAAAGAAACAGTTTGAGAAGGTTCAATTGGCCGAAATGAATTTCTAGACTCGCGTATTTATCGCCATCAGGCTCGTAAAACGAAGAAATTTTTTGTTGTGAATTTTTGATCAAAATCCTAGTCTATAGATATTTTGACTAGGGTTGACAAAAAACGAATATACAGATATACTGTTATTTGTAGAATTAACAATTCCAATGACGCGTGGACAACCGGCAAAGAAACCGGTTTTGGTTCGGAAAGTCGCCGGGTCGAGAATCAGTGGGTCCCGGCGCATATCCCCCTTTTAGGCTCTAGTATTCCCATACTGTAGGGGAGTGATAGGAGTTAATCCATTACAGTTGACAAAAAACGAATATACAGATATACTGTTATTTGTAGAATTAACAATTCCACTGGGGCGTGGCCGAGTGGTAAGGCGGCGGGCTTTGGTCCCGTACAGTCGAAGGTTCGAAACCTTTCGCCCCAGGGGGCCTATTTAGGCCCTATCACTCCCCTATAGTAGGGGAGTGATTGCGCTCCCCTACTATAGCTATAGGGGAGGATTGGAGTTAATTCATATGTTCTGTGTCTGTTGCAATTTATTTAACAAATATCTAATAGATATAGATATGTAGGGGGTTAACATTTTTTGATTTAAACCGGAGGAAGAATATTCGGATGAAAACCTTTGCTTGTGTGACTCATGGAGTACTTATGTTCTATATACATATGCGTACGGGAGCAAATCCTGCAGCTAGCAGGAACCCGCTACTGCACGCAGCATTCTTTGTATTCTATAGGAGCTATGTTGCAGTCTTGAAAGACTTTCTATCTTAGTTAGGTTTGTTGGCCAATTTAAAACAAATTGGCCAACAAAGAATTGCTCATTGAACTAATCACAGGAAAATGCTTTACTTGATTTATATTTATGTTTTAATAAATAGTTCGGGAGGGGAGATCCATATGAAAAAAATGGAAATCTTTGCTAGAGTGGCTCATGGAGCAATTCTGATATATCTGCATGTGCATGCGGCAACGAATCCTGCAGCTAACAGGAAGCTAACTTGTGTAGCATTCTGCTTATTCTATAAGCAGTATCTTGGAACGTTGCTAGACCTTTTTTCTTAAGTTTCTTTGTTGAATTAACAAGGCAAAATGCCTTTCCACTTTATTCTATTCTGAGATTTTTGATTATTACTAGTAATATTCCTATATACTAATGTATGGTAAAGATGTTCTCTTGCCAAGACTTTTACAAAAAAATGTAGAATACTATAGAATAAAAACCATAGATTAGAATGTCTATGGACAAGTAGAACCGATGACTATTCATGATTCCACGATTGAATCAATCCCATACCGGTTCGAAAGTAGAGGAATGTTATGGTAAAACTTCGTTTGAAACGATGTGGTAGAAAGCAACGTGCGGCTTGAAGGATAGGGTCCGTTGTGGATTAAAAATCCACCATTTTTCCAGTTCTCTAGGAATGAGGATGCTCTTGGCTCGACATTGTTTGTTCTGTTCCGCTTGAACCCTTCATTTTTGTTGGGTTGTAAATAGTCTACAATGTAGCTCGAGTAGAAAAATGCATTTCTCGGGGACAAGGATCTAGGGTTAATGCCAATCAATCGGAAGAACTTCGTAAATATATCTTCTATATATATAGAAAGGATCCAATTGGAGCAAGTTTCCAATTCAAAATTCAAAAGCAAAACTTGTTGGAATTGATCAAACTTTTGCGATTCAAAGTGTATCACGCAGGAATGAATTGTCCAGAGGATTCTTTGCTAGAAAGAAATAAAAAAGGGTATGTTGCTGCCCTTTTGAAAGGATTAAGAAGCACCGAAGTAATGTCTAAACCCAATGATTTCAAATTCTGAATTCAAATTCAGAATAAAGGATCTAAGAACAAGTAAACACCATTTTAATTGTCTCGATAGTCTCGCCCACTGGATCAGACTAAAAAATCCAAATAGAATTTGAAATGAGACAAAGAGAGGGGGGTAAAGCCTACTCAATAAAGAAAATTGACTCAAAATTTTTTCTTTGAACTATTTGAAAAGTTATCTAACTTGAGTTATGAGTACGAATGGTTTCTTTTTCCTTTGCAGGAAGAAAAAAGGGCAGAAATTCGAGTTCTAGTTTAATTGATTTGCCCGCTTGTGATTCAATTTATTCGAATTGCATACATAGACAAAACTGCGAATCAAATCATTTTTCGCGAGCCGTACGAGGAGAAAACTTCCTATACGGTTCTAGGGGGGGTCTTGTTCATTTACATACATCTATCCCAATGAGCCATCTATCGAATCGTTGCAACTGATGCGCGATCCCGAAGAGAAGGAAAAGATCTTAGAAAAGTGGGCTTTTACGATCCACTGAAAAATCAAACTTATTTAAATGTTCCTCTTCTTCTATATTTCCTTGAAAAGGGCGCTCAGCCCACAGAAACTGTTCAGAATCTTTTAAAGAAAGCGGAACTTTTTCAGGAACTTCCGTCTAATCAAATGAAATTCAATTAAAGAAATATAAAGGGGGGGGGGTAGAAACTTGTATATAACTTTGTAGAATTTGTCTCTACTTGTACTTGTTTTTTGATCCCCCCCTTTGTTTTGTCTGCTGTATTTTTTTCTCAACATTTATATTGACAACAGTCTATCGAACAAATATAATTCATCATAATAAGCGAACTGGGTTTTTGAGTTCTGTCCTATAGGTTTTTGACTTTATTCAAACCCAAAAGAATGCTTTCTTTGCTACAAGAGGTTTTTGTTAGATAACACAAGAGGTGCGCGCTCTATCAATTTCTAGCATTCTGTATATTTTTTTCTTTTATCTGAAAATTTCTTGTATTTTCATCTAATCATTTTTCTTTTATGTTTCGAATCCTTTAGGAAATCTGTTTTTTGTAAATTTGTTAGTTCAATGGTTTGATTGGCCCGTATACTCTTTGTTTAA